ATTCACATAAGAATGAATACTATGATTCGCATTTCGAACGGGCATGAATACAGCATCTATAGGATAACTGCCGTCTTGAAAGTTATTTGGCGTTTTTATACGATATCCACGATTCCTCTCGATTTGTAATTCAATACACAAATTAATGGGTTCTGTTAGATTAGCTATATGCTGTGTATTATCAACGATTTCCACAGAGGGTGGTAAAATAATGTCTTGAGCAGTTACATATCCAGGACCCTTGACACAAATAGACGCGTTACGAGTTCCATACAGATTACTTCTCAATACAATTTCTTTCAAATTCATTAAAATTTCATGTACAGATTCTTGAATACCTACGATGGTAGAATATTCATGTGGTATTTTCTCAGATTTTGCACGTGTAATACATGTTCCTTCTATTTCTCCGAGTAAGGCTCTTCGCATCGCGATGCCGATTGTATCGGCTTGGCCTTTCATAAGTGGGGCCAGAATAAAGCGTCCATAATAAAGCCGCTTACTGTCTGCTCTTGATTCAACACACTTCCACTGTAGTGTCCGAGTAGATACTGTTACTTTCTCTCGAACCATAGTAATATTATTTGATCAAATCATTGAATTATTTATTTCTCTTGAAATCTCTTCAATGTTTACACACGTCTTTTTTTGGGGGGCCTACAGCCATTATGTGGCATAGGGGTTACATCCCGTATGAAACTTAATAGTATGCCACTTCTACGAATAGCTCTTAATGCCGCATCTCTCCCGAGACCCGGGCCCTTTATCATGACTTCTGCTCGTTGCATACCTTGATCCACCACTGTCCGAATAGCATTTCCCGCTGCGGTTTGGGCGGCAAATGGTGTCCCTCTTCTTGTACCCTTGAATCCACAAGTACCGGCGGAGGACCAAGAAATTACTCGGCCTCGTACATCTGTAACAGTCACAATGGTATTGTTGAAACTTGCTTGAACATGAATAACTCCCTTTGGTATTCTACGCACATTCTTACGTGAACCAATACGTCTATTTCTACGTGAACCAACTTTTGGTATAGGTTTTGCCATATTTTATCATCTCATAAATATAAGTCAGAGATATATGGATATATCCATTTCATGTCAAAACAGATCCTGGTTTTTTACTGATTTTTTTGTACATCTGTACATCAGGTCCTTTAGATTTCGGAAGTCCTTTTTGTTTTAGAAAGATTATCCTTGTCTTTGTTTATGTCTCGGGTTGGAACAAATTACTATAATTCGTCCCCGCCTACGGATCAATCGACATTTTTCACAAATTTTACGAACAGAGGCCCTTATTTTCATATTTGTCACTCCTTTTCTTAATTCTGAATCTACTTAATTGGAAGAAAATAAGTTTCTTAAAATCTTTAACTTCGAATTGTATCCCCACGAAAGAATGTTGAAATTGAAAAAACCACCAAATTATGTGAGTCTTTACTTTAGAGTATACACAAAGAGTATACAAATTATATGTCCTTTAGTTGAATCATAAGAACTTACCACAATTTTGATTCTATTTACTGGTAGTATACGTATAAAATTACGTTGAACCCTTCCCGAAGCAAAACCCAGAATCAGATTTTCATTATCTAAACGAACTCGAAACATACATACCATTGGGACGTAGTTCAGTAATTAAAACCTCGCGAATCTTTTTTTTTCTTTCATTCCAGGGAAAACGGCCTTGAAGTATCAACGAATCTAAGAGGCATAGTATTAGAAACCTACCCTTTACCTTTTTTTTTCACAAAACAAATAGGCAAATTCCGCATATAATTCGGATATCAGAAAGATTACCATATATAACACAAAATTTCTCCGCCGATTCCTTCTATTCGAGCCTCTCGGTCTGTCATTATACCTCGAGAAGTAGAAAGAATTACAATCCCCATTCCGCCTAAAATTCTCGGAATTCGTTGATAGTTAGAATAGATTCGTAGGCCAGGCCGGCTGATCCGTTTTAAATTTAAAACAGTTCTATACGCTCCTTTCCTATTTCTCCTATGTCGTAGGGTTAAAACTAAAAAATATTTATTGCTTTCTTGATGTTTTCTCACGTTTTCAATAAAACCTTCTCGTAAAAGGATTTTAACAATATTTTCAGTGATGTAAGTAGATGGTATTCGAACTGTTCTTTTTTCATTCATGTCAGCATTTCGTATAGAGGTTATTATGTCAGCAATAGTGTCTTTACTCATGATAAACTAAGATTATTGTTGCCCCCGAATTTTGATATAATCAACATGCTCTTTTTTTTTTTTTGAATTCATAAATATTTATGAATTCTTAAAGGTATATACGTGATATATAAACAATCTACTAATTAAATCAATCTATTTCATTCAAATACTATAAACTACATCACGGTCTTCCCTTATAATACTTCAGGTGCTAATGAAACGATTTTAGTGAAATTTAACCGTCTTAATTCCCGGGGGATCGCGCCAAAAATTCGGGTTCCTTTTGGATTTCCTTCTTGATCAATAACAACTGCAGCATTGTCATCATATCGTATTATCATACCGTTGTCGCGTTTGAGTTCTTTACAAGTACGTACAATTACAGCTCGGATCACTTCTGATCGTTCTAGAGGTGTATTTGGTACTGCTTCTTTGATTACAGCAACAATAACGTCACCAATATGAGCATATCGTCGATTACTAGCTCCTATGATTCGAATACACATCAATTTTCGGGCCCCGCTGTTATCCGCTACATTCAAATGGGTTTGAGGTTGAATCATATCGTTTTTTTTTTTTGTCTTTTTCAATGGAAAGGGTGAAATAAAAAAAAGAAATATTGTTTGTTCAAAACAAAACAAGAAACCTGCAATTGTTTTTTTATACAAAAAAAGATTTCCTTTGGTTCTTCCTATCCTATACCGAAAGAATGAATTGGGTTCGTATAGGCATTTTGGATGCCGCTATTGAAATAGCCCTTCTGGCTATATTTTCGGCTACTCCGCTCATTTCATAAAGTATTCTGCCGGGTTTAACAACAGCTACCCAATATTCGGGAGATCCTTTCCCCGAACCCATACGTGTTTCTGTAGGTCTTACTGTAACGGGTTTGTCTGGAAATATCCGTACCCATATTTTTCCACCGCGGCGTGCATTTCGTGTCATTGCTCGCCGACCCGCTTCTATTTGTCTAGACGTGATCCAAGCGGGTTCGAGCGCTTGAAGAGCATATCTACCAAAGCAAATACGATTACCTCGATAAGATATTCCTTTCATTCTTCCTCTATGTTGTTTACGGAATCTGGTTCTTTTGGGGTTATAGTTGATGGTTGTTTATCAATTCCACCCATCTCTACTACAGAACCGGACATGAGAGTTTCTTCTCATCCAGCTCCTCGCGAATTAAACGATTAAAAAATAATATACGTGGTGAATAATATATTGAATCGGTGGATTCTTTGAAATTTCATTTAATAGAATTTTATTTTTATCTTTTGATATATAATTAAACACGTATTCTATTTTTAGATAATGTCGTTTAGGTATTAGGTATAACGTTATAATGAATCTTTATTTTGTTTTGCTTTTTATTATCCTATCGAATTGACTCCAATTTCTAAAAAAAAAATTCGCGGGCGAATATTTACTCTTTCAACATTCAGTTGTAAGATTAGTCTATGACATGACCTTTCAAAAAAAAATGAATTGGTTTCTGGTTCGTTCCGCCATCCTACCCAATGAATCATTAGGATTCGTTTTCAATAGAATCTTATGCATTCACAGGTTCTGTCGTTCCCACCACCTCTCGAGTAATGGTTAGGTCTGAATTTTACAACGGAGCCCCTAATGAAATTTGTTTTTGAGTCAACCTTCTCAGTCTTTATTGACTCGGGGCTCTTGATTTTTGGTTCTATCCACGTATTTGTCTAATTATGGATCAATTCAGTATTGATGCTTTATTACATTCCCTTTTATGAGATGACTCATAGACCGTACATATTGGAATCATATATCGTTGATATTCTTTTTCTATCTTTCTCTCGCCTTTCCATTTATCTGTATACTTTTCTTTTTTGTTTATGCAAAAAAGATTTCAGTTGCTACAATGATATGACTTCTATATCATATTTTGACTGGTTCTTTCTTTCTATCCAGATAATGCGAAGCGATGAGTTGGTTATTAGTTCTATAGTTATTAGTTCGTATTATGGGTTGTTCCATTTTTTTGAATCCTAATCCTAAAAAAACCAACGAGTCACACACTAAGCATAGCAATTATATCAAACGATTAATCGAATTTTTATTCAACCTTATAGAATTGTTCATTTTTTTTTATCACTAAATAGAACTAAATACAAGTCAAGTAAATGCTTATTATTCCTCGTCTACAAATATCCAAATTTTGATACCTAAAACCCCATAGATAGTTCTAACTGCGTAGGAACAATAATCTATTTTGGCTCGAATGGTTTGGAGAGGAACCCTACCTTCTCTGATCCATTCGACACGTGCAATTTCTTTTCCGTCGATACGCCCGGCAATTTGTACTTGAATTCCTTTTGTACCTGCCTGTTCAGTTAATTCAATAGCTTTTTTCATTGCTTTGCGAAATGAAACTCTATTCTTTAATTGTCCGGCTATAAATTCTGCAAGAATATTGGGGTGCCCATAAGGGTTTACAATTCTTGTAATAGCAATGTTGAGTTTTCGGTTTACACAATTGAGTTCTTTTTGTACATTGAACTGTAATTCTTCGATTTTTCGAGTCCTATCTTCTATTAATAACTTGGGGAATCCCATATAAATTATGACCTGAATCAAATCGATTCTTTTTTGAATCTCTATACGTGCAATTCCCTCGACATTAGAGGATATTTTCAGATTTTTTTGTACATAATTTTTGATACAATCTCGTATTTTTTGATCTTCTTGTAGATCCTCGGAATAATTTTTTGGTTGTGCAAACCAAAGAGAATGATGACCTTGGGTTGCACCAAGTCTGAAACCAAGCGGATTTATTTTTTGTCCCATAGTC